AACATTACACCACTGAATCCCCAATCCTTTGCTTGCTGTGCAGTGACAGTACCAATATCCACTAATCGTTGTTTCCAAATACGGTTGCCGGTTGACATCTCTTCTAATTCGTCGATACGAGAAGCAAATTGTTGTGTGAAGGAATCAATATCTCGACATAAGCCAAGAGGCAGATCTTGTGCCACTCCACCTGGTCGTATGAAACTGGCATGCATCCTGGCTCCCGAGACTCTTTCATAGAATTCCAACAATTTCTCCCGCTCCTCAGAAGCCCACAGGGACGGAGTTGATGCTCCCACATCCATAGCATGAGTAGTTAAAGCAAGTGAATGATTTGAAATTCGAGTTATTTCACGGAATAACACTCGTATATATTGAGCTCGTAATGGTACCTCGCAATTCAAAAGTCTCTCTACGGCTGAAGAATGAGCGTGTTCTTGGGCCATCGTAGAAACATAGATAGGGTCGACGACGGAACGAAGAACTCACCCTAGATACAGCTTTTTCGTACACGTTCACTTGCATCACATACACAAGTGCTCTCTGAACCGTGCAATAAGGTCACCCATAACACGGCTCCCCCACTTGAGTTACCTTAGCCCCAGGCCATGCTATTCAATGATATTGGAAAAATGGCAGCGTAACGTAACAACTAGTATTGAAAGCTGGTGGAGGGAAAGCGTTTCAATAGGAGCCCTACTTCCCTCTTTGCGACCTCATCACTTCAAAAAAAGCGCAAACCAATTTCTTTCTTAGTCACCGGGCGGAGCGCACCTTTGGTACTTTGCTTATAGCTTTTTTAGGTTATGCAATAGAAGGGGGGCTTAGCTCTGGATCCCCCCTGCTTGCAGAAATGAATGAATCAGAAGGTAGTTGACTTGCTTCCTTGTTAGAGTAAGGGGGCTGGGTTCTATTTCCGGGCCGGGCGGGAGGTGAAGGCCATAAGAGAAGATTGCCCTCCCGGTAAGGAAGAGAGGAAAAAGGTGCTGTCATCTATCTCGACCAGTTTCCCGAGGCGTTGGAAATCCAGACCGGCTCAGAGAATCACTTAAGCCTGCGGCGCCCTTCGTTTCGCCAACAAAAAAGTCATCCTTGACGATTTCCCATTCCTTCCCTGCCGAGCCGCCTCTCTTCGCCATTCGAAGTACTACCTCTGCCTTCCCTTTTTGTAACATACCCAGGCGCCCTCCTTTCCAATCACTAAGAAAAAATCAATACCAATAAAATCAAAGCCCTATCTAAGTAAAGCTTCGTCTGTTATTTTTCCGGCCCCAGGGGAGTTTACTCAACCCATTCCCCAGTCTTCCGCACTGCTCAAGTAAGTGCGCGACTCCGTATGAGGACCTCCTTCCCTTCTGCCCACTCTCCGTTCACACGGTTCTCAAAGCAGAGGAGGAAGGGTGGGCAGCAGGTACCACGAGCCCTCTGTCCCACACATCTATCCAGAAGCAAGTGTAGTTCACCGGTTCCACCGAATGCTCCTATCTCTCGGCAAAGATCGTGTGAGTGTGCAGTTATGCTTCGGATGCTTCGCCATAGAATAGATCGACCCAGTTCCCGTTCTTTTCCGGTGCACTCGCTTTATATCTCCGACACACAAGGAAGGACGCGGTGGGAAGGAAGCAGCCCTAGCCTCTGTCCGGCCGATCATTCCGCTGGCATCTTGCATTCACGCCTCCGTTTGACTGCCGCTCGGGGATGTAGTTGTAGATACGTTAGTCTTAGCGGATCGTTGGCTCCACCTGTTATCTCCTTCTACGACATGCTGTTGTCGTCGCCATATTCCATATGTCACTTAGTCATCTCTGCCTCGCTGCGGGTCAGCACCTCCGAAAGAAACGGAGGACTTCATTCAGTGACTCCGCGATCGCCCTCTGAACGATCAGAATAAGGTAAAGCTTGAAGATAAGTTTTGTACTCTATTAATTTCTCAGTCCCTCTAGTCGGGTGGGCGCCGGCCGGTCTTTCGACCAGATCCCCCTAAAAACCGTACGTGCGGGTCTCCCCGCATGCGGCTCACGCCATTCGAGGTGGCCCAGCCCAGCATTCATCCGCAAATCCTGTAGTGAAATTGAGACTGCTCGACCTCGGAAGCTAATTCGCGTGTAGGCAGCGCTGTCTGTCGTACCGTTGACTCTATCTATTCATTGAATTCACTTTTTTTCATTTTTTATATAGGAGCGTAGCAGCTCGACCATAGAGAGAGGTATGAAGTTGCTCGAGCGAAGCGAGAGGTTTGAAGATACTCTTTTTCCAAGAATTAATGCACTTCCCCTTTACTTCATAGGGCCTTCTCTAATAGGGGAAAAGCCTTCCATTTCCGTCAAATGACCCGGCCTCCCCTGGCTCTTCCACCGTCCAGGCTCCCTTTCCTACCTATGCTATGCTCCCCCGGCGCAGGCCTACCACGCTTCGCGCCTGCGGCGTTTTCGCCGGACGGTCTTTGCCAGTAGTGCCATCCTCCCCGCTGGCTGTATGGGCGGGTTGTCCCTCGCTGCTGCGTTCTGTTAGGCTATGGATTACAGGAACAAATGTAGTTGAATGAGACAGCAGGCGGGTTACACGTTCCACTGTGCCGAGATGTGAGGTGCAGGTGGTGATGATCACCCCGGGGTATGCGCTAGCGCCCTTGACAGGCACTCCAGGACCCGCCAACGCTCATGAAAACCCGGGTCGGTCGGTCCTCCATTCATCTGACCGGAGGTGTGGATAACGAGGCCACCTTCACAACCTTATCCCTTCTGTCCTTATGTTGTAGTAAGGTAGGGCGGTTCGCTTGAGTTGCTCAACCGCCCCTTAGCCCGGTGCTCATGACGCGCTACGGAACCTCCACCGTGCCGGGGGACCAAGCAGGGCATAGCTAGCGGCATAGGAGCCGACTCGGCGTCAGCGGCTTCGTGCCGCACTGGAGTGATCCAATATGTGGTTCCGCACGTTCCACCACTTCTCCGTTCATTTCCAATACTGATCGTGAAACACCATGAGCAGCAGGATGTTGAGGTCCGGAATTCGAAGTGAAATTTTTGATTTGCCCGTTCCTAGTCGTCATGGGAAAAAAGGAAGAAATAAGAAAGAGATTATTCCCTGAGAGCTTGTCCAGTACTACCAGTACCAGAAATGCATCTCCTTCGCCCGCGCGCGATAGCTCTACCTGGCGTGCCGCCTTGCATGCAAGCGAAGCGCTATTGGCGGCAATAAATAGCTCACTAAGCGATGATTGATGCCCTCTGAAAGCTGAAGGAAGGCAGTGCCCTCGATTGTTCCAGAGAGAAGGATCATGGCGCCCCAGAACCGTGACATCCAGCAGCAGCATCTCCTTGCGTGCGAGAGACTTCTATGCCAGCCGTTATTCCCGGCTCTGTTATGAAAGAAAGCGGCAGACTCATCTTACAGGTGTTCCCTAATGAGGGATTTTAGGGGATTAGGGTTATCCTTTATCTCCTCCACCCATCCGCGGAGGGTTTCAGTATCCATCTCCGCAGATATTTCCAGATCGCGAGACATAATGTTCTCTGCGACACTGGAATAGATTTCTTCCATTTCCGGAAAGTGAACGGAGAGCCGCCCTTTCCCCTTCTCACAATATTCCCGAACTTGCTCAAGAATCAAAGTGTGAATGGCACTTCGAAGTGCCTCACGTTGTTCTTGATGGGGATCGGCGTGGAGAACTTCCATCGGTTCTGGAGCCAGCGGGTTCTGAATGACCTCCCTCTCACGGTTAAAAAAGTGGTTAACCATCTCGAAAAAATCCATATCGTCCATCCGAAAAACGTGTCTCAACTACAGCCAACTCCCCTGTTTCCCTATCGAAAAACCAACCCTACCTACTTAATTTGTTCTAGAAATGCTAACCAAGTGACACACTGGGGCCATGGGTCATGAAAGAGGTTGACCCCCATCCCCCTTTCACTATGTATGGCCTTTCGCTCCTCTCCAACCAGTCGAGTTCAATTACATCAAACCTCGCTTTAGTCCGTTCTTTTCCTTCTTTGGGCTCGGGTCGATAGTAGCCGTGGTAGTAATGTCCCGGAGCCCGGCTACCGACCCGAGGCGCTGATCGGGAAAGTCATAAAGGGACGTTAAACGTAATTCTAGAAGGGCGTTACCACAACAAAAAAAAATCCGAGTCTTGGTAGTAGACTTGCTTACTTGTTAGAGTAAGGGAGAGGATGGGAAGACTTATAAATCTTTCTTCCGTGCTCTACCTTATGAGATCTCAGCATGGTACCGAAAGGTATGTGCTGATGTGTCTCGTTGGAATGGGAATCGTATTGGGGTTCTCTGGTACCACCGGGTTAGGTATTGTTTTGATGAGAACAATTCATTGTTCTCTCAGATCGACGTTGCCTCCTTTGATAGGGAGGTGGTCGGTAACGATCCTGTCCCGGAGTTCTCAGAGATCCCTCCAAGCTTAGGCCGACTTGGCCAGCGTTTTACGCCGGTTACCGGACGTATAATCAAACTGCTCTTTTGGTTAGGCAGCCAAACCGTGTATTCGGTGGATTTGAAGTCGGCCACTGATAGGTGGCCTTCTTTTTCCAGTTTGCCTTCATTGAGGCATGCTTTGGCTCTACCTTTGCGGAAGGGGTGTTCAGCTTATTAGCTGGTCACCCTTTCTTTGTTGATTGGGTGAAGTCCCCAGAAACTATCATCTGGTGGGCTGCCGGTCAACCGCTAGGTTATCTGTCGTCTTGGTCACTCTTTGCGCTCAATCACCATTTGATGGTGTGGTATTGCGCAGATAAGGTGTATCCCGGAAGTCTGTTTACAGACTACGCGGTGCTCGGGGATGACATCGTCATCGCCGATAAACTAGTTGCTGAGGAGTATCTGGATCAGCTTGCCAGGTTCGGTATTCCAGTCTCTAAACAGAAGACACTGGTCTCCGACTCAGGTGCTGCGGAGTTCGCAAAGCGCTTTTGGATAAGAGGGCGGACGGTAGATTTATCGCCAGTCTCTCTTACGTGTTGTTTGAACACTCATCACCCTTACGGGTTGTTGGGTCTTCATAACACGTACCCGATCCGGCGTTTTTCAACGCTTTTAAGAATCGGGGACTTTACGAAGCGATCCATTGGATCTGCTCCCCGTCGACAGGATCCGAAAGTTTCCCGGATCCTTAAGATGGTCCAGCGAAGCTCCCTACCTACCGAATTATGGTTGGGTAGGGGGCGTCCTCTCAACCCTTACCTTCGTGGGATCTTAATCGATTTCATGAGAGATCGTTTACGTCCTAAGGAACTTAGCGTGCTCCCTGACGAAGTCATCGTCACGGAGTCAGCGCAGGTTCTGGCAGAGTATACATCTCTAAGGTCTTGGTTGAAACAGTGGCTAGGTTATGTGAAATGGTACCACTTAGTCGCGTCTTCACCGACTGTTACCCTCCAAGAACTCATGGAGGCTCCAGTAGTGAATCGGAAGTGGCAGATTGAGTCAACTGACCCTGAGTTGGTTAGGCTTGGTCTAGAAGGTCTACGATCTGGTAGTCTCTCGAGGACTTGATCCTAGGGTTCCCATCCTAGGGGAAGGGGGCCACTATCCAGTGGTCCTCCTTGGTGGGGGATGTGATGGACAATCTTTTTGGTTGCTTGCTACTGAGGTCGTCCAACCTCGAGCAAGAAAGGGTTGTGTTATAATTAACATTAACCCTATGCCCATCAATCAGTCGTAAGAATCAAGGAGTGCTAGTGATATAGTAGTTGTGTGGTAGTTGAGACTCCGCCCCTTCTTCAAAAGTAAAGCCGAGCTCTTAAGGGTAGACTCGGAACCCTAGACCACGTGGATTGGTAAAGGATGGATTTCTCTTTTCCTGTTTTCTTGTCCTCTCTGTGATAATTATTCTCCTCAATGCATGGCCAGCCCCTCCATCTAGTTTCCTCCCTTCACCTGTCCAATCAGAATAAAGAGTAAGAAAAGTATAAGTCTAAGTTACAACAAGTGTACCATCCTTTACCGCAGTCCCCTTTCCAGTAGTCAATGAAGCAAGCCAGCAGGGTAAAAAGCTAGGGATTTTTTTAAAGCTAGGTAGAATTCCTGATAAAGAGGTGAAGTCTCAGTTCCTCTCGATGGAGTTGTAGTTGAAGTACTTCTTGCTGGGAGCACTATATCTAATGGAAGAGAATGGATTTTTTGGTAAGATACAATTCTATCTATGTATGATGGGGCTATAGAATAGATGTTACCCCTAGGGCCTATGGGTACTCTCTATCAGTCTTCGTATTCTAATCCGACCTTTGAAAAGGGTATCGATAACATGTGTTTGATCGAATCGGTTTTCTATCCTATCCCTCAAAAGAAATGAAATGGAATTTGTCTTGGTAACAGATAATGCCGAAGCTTGACCGCTGTGAAAGACAGGCACAAAAACTTATTCTAAATTAGAGTCTCATCTATCTCTTGCTTATTAATAATGACTAAAGTGACTTAACTTAGGTACTCAATCGTTTGTTTGTTCCTTTCCTTCCTCATTCTTCTATGCCAACAAGGATCCAATTGAATCTTGTGAAGCTGAGATGTACAATCTAAAGAGCTCTCCCTCCCTTGAGGGGATCAAAAAGGGCCTGTTGGTCAGGTCTTTTTTCAATTGAATCACTAGTATACTAGTATACTTATTCTCACACGAACGATTACTTTAGGGTTCAGCAGGAAGACAATGGTTGAAGTTTTTCTTCATATTCAGGATGACCTTTCTACCCCACTGCTAATGTGGATTACTCTTCTGTAGGATAGGTAAGGCACCCAGGACTATTAGCTAGTTTCTACCCCCATTCAAGACTATTCGAATCTCTCTAGGTTGAGAAACTAGGTTGAACAATCAATCTTGAATCTACAGGCGCAGGAGATTCATTCGTCATCTCTAAATGAGGGAGGGAGTCTTCTAAAATGTTTGAAGATATTATGATATTCAATCCATGCTCCTCTACCCGGGGATCTAAGGAATGATATGAAGCAGTTAGAAGGCCTTCTCTTAGTGGATTGGCAGAGATAAGGGGATATGATAGCTGCTGTTAAGTAATATCCTAATTAGCATTCGATCTAGTGAATTCTTCAAAAGATAGGATTCAACGATGACCATTCTCACGCTCTCGTATCGGGTAGCTGCTGCCTCTACCTAAATAAATGGAAATGCCTTTATACGGCTAGGGGGCACGGAGGGGCGTGGTTAAGGGGATCCTCGGTCTTAGCTGATTGCGCAGAAAGTAGAGGGCAATGCAAGGATTTAACTCTCTCCAATCCAGCTTCCTTCGTCACCCTCTCTCTCTATCGTTCAAGTGAGTGAATTGCGCAAAGAAAGAGATGGGCTCCCGATGGATTCATGGCTATTAGTACGAGCTAAGGCCACCTTTCAGGAGATTGCCTCGGTATAATGGATTTCAGGATAAGAAGATATGGGTACAGGACCGAGAATCCATGAATGGAAGCACTGCTCGGAGAAGAAATGACATGAACGCGAGTACAGGTCTCGGTTAGACATGTTGGTGCCGTACCGTATCACATGAAAGGATTGGTAGGCATGCTTATGATTATGATTCATGACAGGCCGGTAAGGCATGATTCATTTATTGATTGGGAGGATTTCTTCTAGGATTGCTCGGGCTCTGCTAGGGATTGTTCATCCCCACCTACCTATGCCTATGGTCCACTTACTATCAACCCTCGAAATCATATTTTGAACGGGATTTGGAAGCATATCCAATCTATTACAGATGTAGATGTGAGTAGCTTTCGAAGCCTGATTCAAGGTGGCCAAGTGGGCACTAGAAGCTAAGGAAGCTCCGGAAAAAGTTCATCGACAACACTAAAGAAAACGGATACCGAATCAGAAGTCAAGGCACAGAAGAAATTGTTTCAATGGAAGTAGTTTCTAGCTTACGCTACCCCCATTGGAGTAGTTCGCCTGTACCCGTACGGAGAAGAGGTAGTTCGCTCACTAAGCCCAATCGATCCAATCTTGCCTAAAAGGCCATGTTCCGCGACTCTAGAATCAATCAAATCTAAAGGAGAATGCCCTATCGGACTTTCACGCAGCAGGTTCGGAAGATCGGGCTTGAAAAGCCGCACGATGGCTTTGAGTACCCTTCCCTTTAGTCTCTCTTACTGGCAAAAGAAGCTAAAAGCAGAGTCTTGGGGTGATCCATGGTTATGGTGAACGAAGGAAGAATCACTAGCTAACCTCTCCTTATCAGTCGAGCTCCTTCATTCCTCTCCCTACGGTCGAGTATCTTTAAAGCTCACCTACGGACAAAGACGTACGACTACAAATGTTGCTGATAAAGTGTATATTCTTTATGGGTGTGGACTGATCCCTCTAACCCACACCAGCCCCTCTGTCCAATTCCTTGAACAGAGCCTCGCCATTGATGGCTACTGAGAAAAGAAAAGGGCGAATCCCTTTGGTCCTAACCAACTATATATTCTTCACTATCACCTCGTAAACTCGGTAGCTCGGTAAACTTCGCTTCTCGCTTTTATTCAATTATAAATAAATAACAAGCAAGTTTGATGGAGATTTATAGCATCATTCAAGTAAATACAGATTAAGATCGTAAAAACATAAGCTTGTAATATAGCTACACCTAATTCCAGACCGGTTAATGCAAGAACTATAAAGAAAGGAAAAAGACCTCCTATGAAATAGAAAAGAGAATTCATACATAGCATAGTCCAAGCGAACCCACTTAAAATCTTTACTAAACTATGACCAGCCATCATATTAGCAAATAAACGTATTCCTAAGCTTAATGCGCGAAAACAATAAGAGATTAGCTCAAGGAGTACTAAAAAAGGCGCTAACGGCAGTGGGACTCCTGCGGGTAATAAGAAGCTTAAAAAATGAAGCCCATTTCTTTGAAATCCCACTATAGTAATGCCAATAAAAATGGAAAATGAGAGACCCAAAGTAATGAGAAAATGACTTGTAACTGTGAAGCTATAAGGTATCATACCCTGGAGATTTAAAAATAACAAAAAAGTAAAAGTGACAAAGATGCAAGGGAAAAACCGTTGTTTAACATTTACGGAAAGACCACCTATTTGTTCGTTTACCAGGTTAAGCACGAAATCATAAAGAAGCTCTACCAACGATTGACAAGCATTTGGTACTAACTTTCCTCCTCCATTTTTAGTAACAAAATAAAACAGAAGTAGAACCAAAATGAGAGTGAGCAGCATAAACAAAGAGGGATTTGTGAATGAGAAATAAAAGTTTCCAATATTCATAGGAATCAATGGAACAATTTCAAATTGATCAAGCGGACTGGTTAGAGTCAAATCCATTTCATGTAATAAAGTCATAACTAATGCGAAATTGGAATATTTTTTTTTCCTTCCTAAGGAAAGAATTGTAAGTCAGAAATGTATGTGGTTGGTTGTTGACCAACAGAAAGGATGCATGGGAAAAAGATGCACAAACAGACATTTTAAAAAGCAATCAAAGATAAGATCGAAGAGAACTTTTGTTTGACTTCCCTCTATTAAGCATATAGCCTAACTAGCATGATTGAGCCTTGCCGTGGTGGAACCTGGTGAACCGGGCACTCATTGACGCACACATCTCTGAGCCAACCAGGTCATTTCAAATCAACAACAATCACAACCACGCGACATCGACCAACTTATTAGGCGGGGACAGGATTCGAACCTGTAGTCTTCAGGTCATGAGCCTGATGAGTTCACCATTACTCTACCCCGCTACCAAAAAAAAGAGTATCCGCGGCATGAAGAAGTTGTTTTTCATAACTGCTTATGATATGACAAATTTGCTTTTTTTTCGCCTGCCTATGAAGGCAGCGGGGCTGTGCACTTCAGCCCATCACATCAAGGTGACAGGATTCGAACCTATGGCCCTCTGTACCCAAAACAGATGCGCTGACCAGACTGCGCTACACCTCGTCTCACCCCCCGAAGCATATAGATCCACCCGATCGATGAAGACTCGAACCGAACTCGCCCATCCTTTTGGGCACAGGGACGCGAGAACCAATCCGAGTAATCAACCGCTTTTTTTAGAAAATCTGCCGCCCGCCAAAAAGCCGTATAGTGCAGGGTCTGGTGGAGTAGGAAGCTATAGCTTACTGAAGCGCTCACATTTTTTTTTTGCTTCCTCTTTCACTTGAATTTTAAAATCCGGCTACCTCACCTACGGCGACCCTTCGCCCGCTTAGAAGTGGATTCGAACCACTGACACAAGGATTTTCAGTCCTTTGCTCTAACCAGCTGAGCTACCTGAACCACTTTCCTAAATTCTGTTTTCTTCATCGAATAGCGCCCTACCTTACCACTTTACTAGTAAGGGAAAAGCCCTTTACTAATAACAAGAAAGAAAGGGCTTTTTTCGCTTGTTCGTCAAGCTTTCGAGCCGCTCTTTAAACTGCCGCCTAATCTCCCAACATGCTCAAGAACCGAGAGCCGCCCAGGGACTGGACGGCCGGAGGGAGCTTGCTTATAGAAAGAAGATAGGCCGGTCAAACAAAAACAACGCGCAACGGCCTAGTAACTAAGTAGTGCTATTCTGTCCTCCGGGGGACTCCACCAAGAGGTTCTTTCTCTCACGTAATTTCGCCCGCCCGTTCCACTTCCGTGCCGGAGGAAATGGGATTCGAACCCATGATACTTCTTGTATGTCGATTTAGCAAACCAATGCCTTAAGCCACTCAGCCATACCTCCAAGTTGTTGATCGGAATTTGATGTGCGGTTGGTTGCCCGAAGGGCTATCTGATCCGGTCAACGGCGTAAGCCGTAGCGCGCTAGCGCGCGTACTCTTCCTCTATCTATGAGCGAGACTCCATCCAAATCTGCCGGCGACGCCCTCTTTTTTTTCTAGGAACACCCCACCACTGAATGATGAACTTTGCCAGTCTTCGCCTCCGACCCGACCAGGAGAGAACACAGAGTCAAGCCAAGCCCTTACCCGCCTGAATGGAATTCATATCTCCTTCGTCTGGTCGAGAAGGGAGAAAGCCCGGGGAACTGGACTGTGACTCTTCTATTACATTACGGAGAAGTCCATTCTCGTCATGATTACCGTAGTGCCCGGAGAACCAGGCTTGCTTAGCTTACAAAGCTAGCTTACTAACGCGAAGGCCTTTCTTTAGGGGCTTACTTAGTGCTTGTGCTAAGGGAGTTGACTTTAGGGCTCTTTTCGTATTATGAAAAGGCTTCAAACTACTAGTCATTAAGACTACTATGAAAGAAAAGTAAGGAAGTCCTTTTCTTGACTTGGCCTGCGTGCATTATACCTACCCCCTCCTTTTTTTTTAAAAAGAACTTGATTTCCATCTCAACAAAGAAATGAAAGCATAACTCTTTGCTTGTTGTCCTCTGACTCTTTTAGCCTGCCTTGTGGAGGTCTCTCGGGTGTCTACGGCGGATCCGATCAGTCTCGTGATGAAGAGAAGTCTTTTCCAATCTTCCACTAAGAAAGGTATCGTCACGACAACTAAATTTGCCCGGTAAACTACTCGGGACTCCCCATGGTTTAGTAAAAGGGAGGGGAGATTTTCTCTTCATCCGGGGCATTCATTATGAACTCAAAAGTTTAAGGCTGATTAGTGAGGTCTTAAAAACTTCATACAATAAATGATCAGCCATTCCATTTGTGCTTTCAGCAAGTAGGCGACGCGAATCTATGGTTTCTATGTTTCAATCGGATACCAATTGCTTGGATGCGTTTGAAAGCCTCGAGATTACTTGCAGAAAAAATTATTTCTAGGTTTGTCTTGTGTCTCCGTAACAAATGGTCCATTTATTGATGGGCGAACGACGGGGATTGAACCCGCGCGTGGTGGATTCACAATCCACTGCCTTGATCCACTTGGCTACATCCGCCCCTACCCCCGCACAGGTTTCAGTCTCTATCTACGATCAGATCCTTTCTGAACCCCCTTATTTATTTATGACCGCTATCAAAGAGAAGCTTTTTCCTATACTATAGTAGCAAGTCTATTGTTGTGTTTTGGAATTAGGGGCCTGGAAAAGCTTCAAACAAAGAGGTTGGGCTGTTCACTTCATTGATTTGACTTCACTTTACTTAAGATTAAAGATAGGGGCCGGGCGGGCAGTGAAGGCTCGTTTAGTAGACAGCAAGCACCTACCTACTCCTATCAAAATGAAAAGCAGCAAGCGGAGCTTGAAGAAGCGAGCCCCTATCAGAGAAAGCCATTGCACGCTAGCCTCTTGTATAGGGTTCCAAACCTGCGCACCCCTAAACTACAAGCTTTGAAGCCCCTACTTTATTGTTGGGATATTTGAGGAAGCCCCTTTCTACAAACCTTTCTATAATATAAGGGAAGCTCTTCGAGCTTTCTTCGCATGCTTGAGCCCTTTCTATTAGTAAGGTTGTCAAAAGGTAGTAGACTTACTTAGTGCTTGTGCTAAGGGAGTTTCCTTGCTTACTTGTTAGAGTAAGGTTCGATGTAATTGACTCAAAGTCAAGTTTCTCGCTTCTTGCTTTAGAAAGATTGCAGGGGCGCTAACGCGCCCTTCCTTCAGCTGGCTCCGCCCTATCCTATCTATTCATCTCTTTTAAAAAAGATTTAGTGATCTCTCTTGTTCATAGATCTTGAAACCAGATCAATATCCATTTCTCATCAATATATCTTTCCATATTTAGATAGAAAGATATAGATAGAGATCTGGCCATATCTAAATATGGAAGAACCAACACTTAAAGGGCGTAACCAACGGAAGGTTCTCACCCTGTACCCGACATTGTTCTCCGACGATGCCCCCTGGGCGAAAGGGGCCACCATTCTCTTTCTTTCTTCAATCGTTCCGATCAGGACAAGTGGGTTGGTTGGTTTCGTCCTTCTATCTACGCAATTCTCTGTCTTCGTTCGTGATCATGTTGGGCGAAAGGTAGTTTGTAGAGGAGCGGCTGTGAAACGGCGATTCCCCCCTTTCCATTGAAGTAGGGAGGGCCTCCTTCCCCACCATTCCGGCCTATTATTGATAGGGATTTTACCGATGCTGAAGGTAGCTTGCTTACCAAGCCACCCACTTGAGAAGCTAGTCGCCAGAAAGAAAAGAAGCGACGAGGACGCGAAGCTGTCTACGAAGCTTTGCTTCCCCCCCTGTAGTCGAAGTACTCGGCTCGTCGCTACTTTGATTCAAAAGGTAACCGACGGTTCCCGACTTTCTCCGGTTTCCGCAACCGTAATCATTTGTCACTCATCTATAAACCTATATATATATAATAATATAGCGGTACGCTCTAAAAAAAGTCAAGGATAAGCTTGCATTCTAGAAGCGGTAGCTTCCCGCCTCCTTCATTCCTAGTGCCTCCTTCGGTGAGAAGTTCCCTTCCCTTTTCAAAAATGCCCGATTGGTCTGCCTCAGCAAATGTACAAAGTGGACTGCTGTTTGGCTGACCCTCTTCTTCCCATTCGGGTTGGGTTGACCCAGAAGTCAAGTAAGAAGGAATGGAACCACTGGAGAGTCGTCTGCAGTTCACACTTGGGCAAAGACGACTGACTTTGGAAGCGGAACACGAACCGATTTCCGCTATTCCGGGTTCTTATTGAGCGTAGCGAAATCAAGGTTTATGATAAAGTCAGCGAAGTTTATATGGTGTTCTACCTTTGCGTAGTCTCGGTCCACAGTGGAAGGCTCCGTACCTGAGCCTCACTACTACTTAATTAACGGCTAAGCGATTTCATAACCTGAGCTTTCCTTAACCAGCTGACCTTACTTCGTAACCTTAACGTACTTTCTTTCTTACTATATCATAGGCCTTCGCCACTTCAAACGTCGCCCCTATTTTCTTTTTTGAATTAGAAAAAACGGGGCCTTACTTATTCTGTTCAGGGAGGATGAAAGACAAAGAAAGGGATCAGGGGGCTTTATGATCGGAGAAAGGGAAGGGGCGTGGTTGGTGTGTCACTGGGTCGGTGGGGGAACCCGTAGGAAGGGGGGACGACCCGCCGAATTCACATCAGAAATCGCCAACATGAACACAAACGAAATCTTGAATTGCGTATAGAAACAAAACGAACCACTTCTATTCTCGGAGCTGAGGTATATGAAGAATGGCTTTTTGGTCCCTTTCGTCCAGTGGTTAGGACATCGTCTTTTCATGTCGAAGACACGGGTTCGATTCCCGTAAGGGATAGGTACTCATTCCCGGCCGCTTTCAGTTAGTGTTCATTGCTGAGTGATCGCTCGCTATCTGGCTGGAAAAGGTGGTCCAGAAGCTTTCTCTCTCCCAGCAAGCAAGACGAGATCACCACTTCTCTCAGGAATGGACTTCCTTTATTTAATTCTTCCTTAGCCTTAGATGTCCTATCATAGATTCTCGAACCTCCGACAGACAGAATCCCCATGCATGCGTTCTTTCTCTCCTCCCTTCTAGTTACCGCCTCGTGGGTCCTTCAACTGGTATGAAATCACTAATGGGAGGCTGGGTTATCTGAAACCTTAACATAGTCATATTCAAGTTATCCCAATAGTCAATGAGCAGGAAGAGGTTTAGGAAGTTGATTCAAGCAAGAAAGGAAAGTCCATTGACTTGGCTACGATAGGGCTATGATTCCCATCGAGAAAGAAGAGTTTACAGCTACCGGCACCGACTCGAACTAAGAAGAGCTACTTAACAACTACCTACTATTCGGTAGTGCCTTCCTCCAACAACGGGGCTAATGCCGACTCCAAGACTTCTTATGCTTTTGCCGACTCTGATCTTTCCTTCTCTTGAGCCGAATGTGGGATTGATCCCTTCTATGGGTGTGGCTAATTCGGCCATTTAACAAAGAAGAAGGACTCTCCTGCTTTCACTGATATGATAGTTATTGCGAATCAAGCTTGAGAAAAGATAAGCTTTTGCCTTGTTCACTCATAGTATAGTTCTTTCTTCAACACAGAATCTCTCGGTCACTGAGCTAACTCCCTCTCGAACTGAACTCTCTTTCGTCACGGAACTCCCTTTATACTACTGCAAATGGAGCTAACTCGATCTTCAATGATGAAGTCAATCGTTGAAGACCCTTCCTGAGTGACACCTGGAAGGTGCCCCCCCCCATGGGGTCCACAATGGATCTCATCAAGGCGAGTGCTCGATGGTTTTGGATTTAGTTTCGCCTCCCTTTGTGTGGTAAGAGCCACGAGCGAGCTCAAAACCTGTGGTCGCCGGTCCAGAAAGAAATGTTCTGGATGGCCTCACTTTGAGTCTTCATGATGAGCTGCCATGCAAAGAGTAGTGCGATCACTATTCCGTGTTAAGCCATTGAGTTGGCAAAGATCATAAAGATCGCCAAGAAAATGTCTAAAGACACCTTACAATCGATAACTACCCCACCTCATTCTATTATTCGTGAGGTGGTCCTAGCTTCGGTGGAGATGCTTGAGAGAATTCCTTCTCTGCTTAAGAGGTATATCCCGTCGGTATCAACCATCCCCTTAAGCAAGGGATTAGTTGGAACATCCCCTTAAGCCTGTAAAGCCACTGCTTCTAAAATGAGGCCTGTTCATGGGGGACCCAATGGGAAGTTCCGATCTCGGAGCTTCTTTAGTTTAGGGCTTTCTCCTTTGAAGTGAATTCGTGGTACCTACGGGTTACCGCGGATATTCCGAAAGGGCAGGCTGATAAACATGGAGTCTTGTGGTATCCTAGGGTCCGGTATTGTTTTGACGAAAACAATGAAATGTTTAGTCGCCACGACTGTGCAAGATTCTTGCAGGAAGTGGTACCAAACGATCCGTTCCCTGAGTTCGATTCAGTTACCCCCTACCTAGGTCGAATTGGTCAGTCGGTAGAGGGTGGTGGGAAGAGAAGGTTGTTCGCCATAGGAAACTGGGTTAACCAAAGGTTATTGCATCCGTTTCATAAGTGGTTGATGGAGTTACTCCGGACGCTGCCTATGGACGGCACATTTAACCAAACTCGTCCTTTGGAGAGACTGGTTGGCGCCAAAACTGTGTATTCTGTAGACTTGAAGTCCGCCACCGACAGGTGGCCCTTCTTGTTTCAGAACGCGTTTGTTGACGGGACCTACGTTTGCTCATGGCGTGTCCAAGCTTTTGGCTGGACACCCATTTATGGTGGATTGGGTGAAAACCCCTGACGCCATCCTGTGGTTTACCACAGGGCAACCGTTAGGATACTACTCTTCTTGGCCACTGTTTGCCATAAACCATCATCTTATGATATGGATATGTGCAGACAAGGTGTACCTGGAAACTCTCGAAGGGCACCATATACCGGTTTCTATCCAGAAATCTCTGGTGTCCGATAATGGGAGTGTTGAGTTTGCCAAGCGCTTTTACACTAGACAAGTGACTCAGGCTTTAACCCCTGTTTCATTGTCATGTTGTATGAATTCTCACAACCCTTATGGGTTGATGGCGATTCATATGACATATCCGATCCGAAGATTTACAACCTTATTACGCTAGGGCAAACGCGCAATCCGCACATTTCCCCATCGTAAATCGCCGATCATCTCGCGGCTTTTGAAGATGTTCCAAAAGCGCTCATTGCCCTTTGAACTATGGCTTGGGCGTGGTAGACCACTCAACCCGTACCTGAAAGGGTCCTTGGTAGAATGGTTACGAAGGGAGACGGCTCCCAAAGATCTTCATCTGTTTCCAGACGAAGCTTGTCTTGGAAATGTTGGAGATTTCTTGGAGTGGTCCGTCTTGCGGGCCTGGGTGAAGCAGTGGTTGACCTATTGCCGATGGTACTACCTAACGGCATGGTCCCCTGAGGTATCCATCCAAGATTTCTTTGAGGCTCCAGTTGTGAACCGGTCATGGAAGACTGAAACAACTGATCCACAGTTGGTTCGTTTTGGTCTTATGTGGAAGGTTTATGATTGGTTGGCTTTAAAGGGTCTTGATTTCCAAGTGCCAATCTTGGAGTCCTCAAATATAACATGTGTGTATTTGAGGGGTGGTGTTCCGGGACAGAATTCCTTGTGGAGGCTTCGGGGCTAGACCAGCCTCGAGCTTCCAGAGGAGTGGTTTCTTTGCATTTTATTTTGCAAGGGATCACTCCCCAGTGGCCATCAGACATAAGGGGGGAACTCTTACTTAGTAAGACTAGGGCTAGGGCGGCTCATTCTATTCTCTCTCTCTGAGGTCAGGTAGGTGAAGCGTCTAGCTTAGGTAGGGGGACGCGTCGAATCGCTGAAAGGCCTTGGTGATTCTCCAATTTTGTAATCTGCAGATAGAAAACCACAATGATTCAAAACTTCACTTCAATAGTCTCGTATCCATGCAGCCCCGACTCCAAACTCGATCTTTGTTAACTAAGCTCCCCAACTCTTTTTTATCAAACTCCTTTCTCGTTTCCTTGTACAGCCCTTACCAGGCAGTTTTCATTATGTCTTCTTTGCAGTGTCTCGGGAGGTTAGGAGTGAGTTAAGCCAATGCGTACAAATAGACAGACCTGGTTCATCCTTTTATGTTGAGGTCAGTGCAAGTCTGTCTATGATTAAGAGTCTAGGTGGTGTTGAAGCTGGCTCATTCATGCTAGTCATCTTAGAGCTATTAGTCAGAAAAATGTTA